AAGAATTCAGGAAGCAGATTCTCATAGTCCCAAAATTAAATTAGACGTGAAATCTAGAAATATTTCTTTTGTGTTTGTAGTTATATTTTTGTTTGAATCTTTATGCACGCATTATTGTTGTTATATTAGACTCAAAGGATCGTTCTTCACCTACTTAGAAGAATGGTTTTAATATGGAAAGAATAAATGTAGAACCTAGTTTCGAGTGATCTGATCGTGCGATACTTTTTTTTTTTATTCAAGATTTTATGGGAATGAACCCACTACAGAAAATCTAATTAAATTAGTAAATTAGTTGGAATCAAATTTCAATAAAGGGCATTATAAGGTCATTCATTCTTCAGCGATTCAAAGAGCATTTCATTTTTGGAATGAAGTTACACAACATAGTTTATTTATTTTTTTTTATATATTTTGTCTTTCTAATTATTTAGAATCCATTTAATAGATAATAGATTTATATATTAAATAAATTCATTTTTTTTTTTGATTTTGAATCAATTTTCAAATAATTAATAATTTGATTATTTATTAATAATATTAAATTAATAAATAATCAAATTGTTTCTATTTCTAATTATAATAAGAATATTAGTTTTTACAACTCTTGAGTTGTCCAATGAATTCGTTGATTCCGAATCGATTTCTTACCTATGTCACAAGATTTTTGTTAGTATCATCTATAATGATAATAATAGATGAATCAAAAACTTTCAATTGAATATATTCTTGCAATTGGTATTTTTACTTCTCCATCCGCGTATCTTTCAAAAATAGAAACTTAGGGAAGTGCTTTAGAAACATATGGATAAAAATAACGTATTTCATTTAGCCTCGTCATGCCTACTATCACTAGTTATTTCGGTTTTCTCCTAGCAGTTTTAACTATAACCTCAGCTCTATTTATCGGTCTGAACAAGATACGACTTATTTGATTGAAATTAATTGAATGCACAATTCAAAAAAAGAAAAATTTCTGTGGTATTCCATATATTCTATATATTGTAGAGTTCTTTACCTTGTCAATTCAATTTCAAATTCTTGGTCATTGAGATTCATGGGCAATACAGATTAATATTTTAATGATAGATATTACCTCTCCTTTTCCTCGTTCAACTAAATTGAAATGATTGAAGTTTTTCTATTTGGAATCGTATTAGGTCTAATTCCTATTACTTTGGCTGGATTATTTGTGACCGCATATTTACAATACAGACGGGGGGATCAGTTGGACCTTTGATTAATTAACAGTTCGTTTTTTGATTGACCTCCTACTTGCTTTATAGGAGGTCAAATTTTGATTTCTTTTTATTTCTGTTGAATTATTTCAGTATAATTTGAATTTTCGATCTAACAACAACAAGAATCGAATCACGCTCTGTAGGATTTGAACCTACGACATCGGGTTTTGGAGACCCACGTTCTACCGAACTGAACTAAGAGCGTTTTATTATCAAATATCAAACTAAATGCAACCCTAATATATCTTGCATACATATATTAGCATATAGAATATCATAAAATGAAATAAAAAAAAAGCGGTATATCTATGTTCAATTTTTCTGGATCTCAATTGATTCCTCGTTACTGTTCAGAAGATAAGTAATAGGTAGGGATGACAGGATTTGAACCCGTGACATTTTGTACCCAAAACAAACGCGCTACCAAGCTGCGCTACATCCCTTTCAATTGGTCTACAGTCTCATTGTAGAGAATCCCTGTCTTGTTTTCCACATTTTTGATTTATTTCCTCCATTGCTATACACAAATTATCTTGCCATTTCTTCTTTTTTGGCTCATATCATATATAAAATATAATAAAAAGACTTATATACGTATGAAATAACTTATATACGTATGAAATAATAAATATGAAATCCGACGTAAAGAAAAATTAATATTTGGGGTGGGGCGGAAAGCGATATATTTTTTTTAATAAAAAAGGGAATATCTGCCGAATTGAACTGTTGTACATTTCAATTTGAATTAGGAAGGAATTCCGCGGATAATACAAGCGGTTATTAACTATATATACATTTGATGGTATGTAATACCATTATGTATTACAAATTACTATAAAGTAGGAGGGTTTTAAATGCGAGATCTAAAAACATATCTCTCCGTGGCACCGGTAGTAAGTACTATATGGTTCGGGGCTTTAGCGGGTCTATTAATCGAGATCAATCGTTTATTCCCGGATGCCTTGGTATTCCCATTTTTTTCATTCTAGTTATTGACTTGGGAAGGGGTGAAGAAGATTAGAAAAACAATCAAATATCTGTGACTAATCCCCTTCCCTTTCTTTTTTTTAGAGTTTTTAGACTTAGAATAAGTTAGAAAAGAGAAAGAATCAAAATGGATTCAACCTCAGTCAAACTCGGACTCGGTGCCGGGTTCCAATTGAATTAATAAAAGAGTGAGAACGAAAATGAAAATGTGATGGCTAGGGCAACAATATCATACAAGATACTTAAATGAAAAACTGTACTGCGATTCTAAATTTAGAAATCATTGTATTACTATATTTTATATTTGATTGCAACGAAATCTTTCATACATAATTTTATTTCGAGTTACGAACTTCTCTTTTTTTCTTCATTTTGGATCGGAAAATGGAAGAGTTGCGTGAATCAAAATCCAAGGGAGGTTCATGGCCAAGGGTAAAGATGCCCGAGTAACAGTTATTTTGGAATGTACTCGTTGTGTTCGAAACGGTGTTAATAAGGAATCAATGGGGATTTCCAGATATATTACTCAAAAGAATCGACACAATACGCCTAGTCGATTGGAATTGAGAAAATTCTGTCCCCGTTGTTACAAACATACGATTCATGGGGAGATAAAGAAATAGATCGAACCGATCGTCTGTGTGTCACCCTTTTCCAATCCAAGGAAGATGAAAAATTACATATATTAGACCTATTTTAGATTTAAATATAAACAAACCAAATCCTATTTCTTAATTCTAAATAATTTTAGATCCGATCGAAATAGGATTTTCGGGATAAGGAATAAACAAACCATGGATAAATCCAAGCGACTCCTTCTTAAATCCAAACGATCTTTTCGTAGGCGTTTGCCCCCGATTCAATCGGGGGATCGAATTGATTATAGAAACATGAGTTTAATTAGTCGATTTATTAGTGAACAAGGAAAAATATTATCTAGACGGGTAAATAGATTGACCTTAAAACAGCAACGCTTAATTACTATTGCTATAAAACAAGCTCGTATTTTATCTTTGTTACCTTTTCTTAATAATGAGAAACAATTTGAAAGAAGCGAGTCGACCGCTAGAACTATTGGTCTTAGAACCAGGAATAAATAGGCTTACTCTTCAATTGCATTAAAATTCTAATCTAAACTCAACCGCAGATTGATGCTTTGTTCGAAAAATCCGAAAATATAGATTTTATTGTCGTGTCATAAGAAAAAAAAAAGAATAGGGGAAGAAGAATAAATCCTTTTTTTTATTGAACATATTTGCTCATTTTGACCACTTTATCATACTAATTTCTACTCTACCTTCTCGGAGTTCATTCTCCAGAGAACTCCATTTTAAGCATTCCGCTGGATTCTTTCCAATCTTCTTATTTTCTGATCTCATTGGAAATCATATAAAGACAATTCCTATTTAATATAGCGATTTGGGCAAGTATTTTACGATTAAGAAGCAACTGCCTCTTGTACAGATTGTGTATGAATCTACTATAACTGTAGTCTACCTTATTATATCGAATTACTGCATTTATTCGAGCGATCCACAACTGTCGAAAATTTCTTTTTTGCCTACCTCTATCCCGATAAGCTGACGCCAAAGCTCTTATTTTCTGTTGAGTAATAGTTCGAGTAAGTCTTGAATGAGCCCCTCGAAAGCTTGATGCAAATAAACGAATTTTTGTTCTACGTCTCCGAGCTATATATCCTCGTTTAATTCTAGTCATTGAATAAATGAAACTTTGATGAATAACTAATTGATTTCCTTTCTTTCAGTTATTCCTTTCTCCTTTCCTAGTCTATTAATAACAAAACGTATTTTTCCAATGTATAAAATAAAAATTCCAATGGCTTTTGCTACTATAACCTTCCCGACCACGATTTCTTTTTTTGTTCTAGTCACCCGAAAATACGAAATTGTATTGATACTAGGTATCAAAAAAAACAAAAAATCAAAAAAAATAGAAATGGATAAAGAAATAGTGGGTTCCTTCGTTTCTATGGTTACTTCTTAAACGGTGAGGTCCTCTCTATACACCGGAGCTCCTTCTTTTATTTCATCAATGTTATTGTTAACTTGTACAGTTCACCCTCTTTGGCTCTACCCATTAATTAGCTAGTAATCGGTCTTTCACAATGAGATCCACCTATACAGTAACGGTATTTAATTATGAAGATTAGTTGGGTAGCTGACCCTCTTCGTCCGTTCTTGGAAGAATAAGGCCATAATCCTTCTGTTAAATAGGATTTCCTCTGCTTAATGGATAAGCATTTGTTACCAATGGGGAATTCTTTCTCATCTAAAATTGAAAATTGAGATGATTGGATTTGCACCAATAGAAACCATAAATTTGATACACAATAAAAGGATACGATAAATCTTTTTTATTTCTTTTTAGTTTTTAGGTAGTGAACGGCGTTCTTCCATTCATTCTATCCTATTCACTGGTACTTATCACTGATACGGGAAAAATTTTGTACTTTCTTTTGTCCCGGTCCATGGTCTGAACGAGTCGCACATACACCCTAGTACATGTTCCTCGACGCTGAGGGCATCCCCGAAGGGCGGGTGATTTGGTGACATTTCTGATTGGCTGTCTTGTGTTTCTAATAAGTTGTTTAATAGTTGGCATGTTGAATTGTATACATAATGAGTTGGTTTAGATCAATCCGAACCGGATGATTATGAATTACTTCTATATTCGATATTAATAATTAATAGGATTAATAGTAATAGAAAATATTATATTAACCCCCGGTAAGAAGATAAAATCTAAAATTTCGGATTTTTGCGTGAAATCCCTGCTATTTTTTATTCAACCGCTACACGATCAACAATTCCATGAGCTTGGGCTTCTGTTGCTGACATAAAAACATCCCTTTCCATGTCTTCGGATACAACCCATAAGGGTTTGCCTGTTCTTTGTACATAAACCCTTGTGATGGTTTCGCGCAGCTTCAGTAGTTCTTCCGCTTCCAGGATAAATTCTCCCGTTTGTGCCTCATAAAAAGAACTAGCAGGTTGATGGATCATTACCCTGATGATTTAATAAATGGTTTTCTCTATCTCGCATGATCATGAGGAGTGAAAGATAATAAAAAAAAGATAGGATTAACAACCGTACAGGCATCCTTTGTGCAGTGCATACGGCTCCACAATGGAATTCATTTTTACCTTCCATCGAAGGAATAGAAAATAGAGGATCTATCAGACCCAGAGCAGTAAATGATCCAATAACCACCCTTCCTTTTTTTTTTAGTAATTTGAAAATACTATGATGGTTCCGTTGCTTTATTATTTCGTTTGTTATTCAGCAATCCCAAAGTTTCTTTTTTTTTTTCTTAAATTTATAAATATTAAAATATTAAAAATAATATAATATTAAAAAAATAATATAAATATAAAATATATATATAAAAATATATAAAATAAATAAATATTTCGTAGTCTTTCATAACATAAATATTGTTAAGAGCCTTCCGTCGTGAAAACAAAAAAGTTTGTGACGCTGAAAGAGGCCTCCGATAAATCAGCTAAAATCGGAAATGCCTTTTATCTCATACTACTCTTTCGATACATAACCTAATGGTTTAGAAAAAAAAACAAGAAAAAAATTCTCATATCGAATTCAAAGTGCCATGCTATTATTACTTAATATTTATATTTTATATGGCGAAGGCATAGTTTTCTTTTTTGTCTAAAAAAAAAAACTCATTGGCGCCGAGCGTGAGGGAATGCTAGACGTTTGGTAATTTCTCCTCCGACCAGAATAAAAGATCCCATTGAAGCGGCTAATCCCATGCATATTGTTTGTACACCTGGTCGCACAAATTGCATAGTATCATAAATAGCTACTCCGGGTGTTACCCATCCACCGGGAGAGTTTATAAATAAATACAGATCTTTGGTATCATCCTCCATACTGAGATATACCATAAGACCAATAAGTTGATTCGAGATCTCGCTATCAACCTCTTGGCCTAAAAAAAGTAATCTTTCTCGATAAAGTCGGTTGATTAGGATAAAATTGTATCCCTTAAGAACCGTACGGGCACCTTTTGATGCATACGGTTCAAAAAAAATAGCGAAAAAAAGAATCAATGTTTAGATTGTAGCCTTCTTTAGAGGACTCTTTCTAACTTATAATGAAGGGGCTTTTTCTTCCCTTCCATTTTTCACGAAAGATGAGTTTTGTCCTTTGGCCCGTGGTCCTTTAATCTATACTATAAATTTCAATAAATAAAAAACCAATTCATTAAATTTGAAATTTATCGAACTAACTTTTCATTGATGTATTGTTTCATCGAGATCAAATTAAAATTGCGATGTCATTTTCTTGTTCCCGAATGGTCTTCTTCAATTCTTTTAGGTTTATGCTCTACTCCGAGTAAAGATCTGCCCGATTTGGATTTGCACATATAGGACAAATGCCCAATAGCGTGTCTTTTTGCTACGACTTCTTTTTTTTTTCAATTTCCTTCATGCTTTTAATCAAATATTCAAGCAACGTATTCATCATAGTACTCGATTGATTAAGAGTTTTATATCAATGCTATTTATAAATAGAATATGATACAAGTAGTAATCATAGAATTTATAAATAGAATATGATACAAGTAGTAATCATAGAATCGATAGATTCCAAATTTCGTTTTTTCTAAGCGGAGCCTGGATACTTCATTTTATTAGTACAACCAAGAAAACCATAAATTATTCTAATTGATAATATTAATCTGGATACCCCCCCAAAAATAGATTTAATTGCACTTCACGCTCCAAATTTTTGATGATTAAATCAATCCGTCTTGGGCGAAAGAGAGGATATCTCGATCGGGGGAGAGAACGGGGAAATACCATATGACCCAATATATCTGACAAGTCGCACTATATGTCAACCCACGATGAATCTTCCTCTCCAGGACTTCGAAAAGGTACTTTTGGAACACCAATAGGCATTAAAGCAAAGAAAAAAGAATTAAGTACTATAGCTCACTTTGATGTGGAAGCGTAACAACGGGTTTATTGTCTTAATAAATAAGATCGGCCTTTATCAGAATCAGATTTTATCGTTTAGCATATTTTATACATAGATTGAATAAGTTCATAAAAAAGGAAAACAGAATTAATAAAAGAAAATTCTTCCGAATAGGTCTTTTGAATGATGAACAAACATGTATACATTCACTCATATAAAATAGGATCAATTCCCATCCACCATTGCGTATTGGTACTTATCGAGTATAGAATAGATCTGCTTCTTTTTGTTCCTACGAATAGAATAGAATTGTTCCATTATTACTAAAAGAATAGACCAAATATTAATCCTTTCGCCAAGATAATCCCCTCAAAAGGGGAGGTCCATAGCATAGTTTTTTTCAGTGCAATAAAGTTACATAGTGTCTATTTTTCGTTGATAAAGGGGTATTTCCATGGGTTTGCCTTGGTATCGTGTTCATACCGTTGTATTGAATGATCCCGGTCGTTTGCTTTCTGTTCATATAATGCATACAGCTTTAGTTGCTGGTTGGGCCGGTTCAATGGCCCTATACGAATTAGCAGTTTTTGATCCCTCTGATCCTGTTCTTGATCCAATGTGGAGACAAGGTATGTTCGTTATACCCTTCATGACTCGTTTAGGAATAACCAATTCATGGGGGGGTTGGAGTATCACAGGAGGGACTATAACGAATCCGGGTATTTGGAGTTACGAAGGTGTGGCCGGAGCACATATTGTGTTTTCTGGATTGTGCTTCTTAGCAGCTATCTGGCATTGGGTGTATTGGGATCTAGAAATATTTTGTGATGAACGTACAGGAAAACCTTCTTTGGATTTGCCGAAGATTTTTGGAATTCATTTATTTCTCTCAGGGTTGGGTTGCTTTGGTTTTGGCGCATTTCATGTAACCGGATTGTATGGTCCGGGAATATGGGTATCCGATCCTTATGGATTAACCGGAAGGGTACAAGCTGTCAATCCTGCGTGGGGTGTCGAAGGATTTGATCCTTTTGTTCCGGGCGGAATAGCCTCTCATCATATTGCAGCAGGTACATTGGGCATATTAGCGGGCCTATTCCATCTTAGTGTTCGTCCGCCCCAACGTCTATACAAAGGATTACGTATGGGAAATATTGAAACCGTCCTTTCGAGTAGTATCGCTGCTGTCTTTTTTGCAGCTTTTGTTGTTGCTGGAACTATGTGGTATGGTTCAGCAACTACCCCGATTGAATTATTTGGGCCCACTCGTTATCAATGGGATCAGGGATACTTCCAGCAAGAAATATATCGAAGAGTTAGTGCCGGGCTAGCCGAAAATAAAAGTTTATCAGAAGCTTGGTCGAAAATTCCTGAAAAATTAGCTTTTTATGATTACATCGGGAATAATCCCGCAAAAGGTGGATTATTCAGAGCGGGTTCCATGGACAACGGGGATGGAATAGCTGTTGGGTGGTTAGGACACCCTGTTTTTAGGGATAAAGAAGGGCGCGAACTTTTTGTACGCCGTATGCCGACCTTTTTTGAAACATTTCCGGTTGTTTTGGTAGACGGAGACGGAATTGTTAGAGCCGATGTTCCTTTTCGAAGAGCAGAATCGAAGTATAGTGTTGAACAGGTCGGTGTAACTGTTGAGTTCTATGGCGGTGAACTCAATGGAGTCAGTTATAGTGATCCTGCTACTGTGAAAAAATATGCTAGACGTGCTCAATTGGGTGAAATTTTTGAATTAGATCGTGCTACTTTGAAATCGGATGGGGTTTTTCGTAGCAGTCCAAGGGGTTGGTTTACTTTTGGGCATGCTTCGTTTGCTTTGCTCTTCTTCTTCGGACACATTTGGCATGGTGCTAGAACCTTGTTCAGAGATGTCTTTGCTGGGATTGACCCAGATTTGGACGCTCAAGTAGAATTTGGGGCATTCCAAAAACTTGGAGATCCAACTACAAAAAGAGTCTAGTCTGATACAAGATTACTCTGTTCCTTTTTTCCTTTATTTTTTGATTTGACATAGATAGGTAGGGTACCGGATAAATCTTGATTCTGATTGCTGACTTTTCATTTCTTTGACTCTTGTCTTGGTCTTTTTTTTTATCCGGAAAAAGATCCCAACTAAACAGGTATGGAAGCTATAATTGTAAACCGAAATCAAATCTATGGAAGCATTGGTTTATACATTCCTCTTAGTCTCGACTCTAGGAATAATTTTTTTCGCTATCTTTTTTCGCGAACCGCCTAAAGTTCCAACTAAAAAGGTGAAATGATTTCTCAATCTCAACTGAAGTAATGAGCCTCACAATATTGTGAGGCTCATTACTTCAACTAGTCCCCGTGTTCCTCGAATGGATCTCTTAGTTGTTGAGAGGGTTGCCCAAAAGCAGTATATAAGGCATACCCAGTAAAACTTACAAGTAAACCAGATATAGAGATGGCAACTAGGGTTGCTGTTTCCATTATTATATAATTCTAATTTCAAGACCACAATGGATCTATGATAAGATCATTTATTTACAACGGAATGGTATACAAAGTCAACAGATCTCACTGAATAAAAAAAAATATAGGATTATTTATGGCTACACAAACCGTTGAGGATAGTTCTAGATCTGGGCCAAGACGAACTATTGTAGGGGATTTATTGAAACCATTGAATTCGGAATATGGTAAAGTGGCTCCTGGGTGGGGAACTACGCCTTTAATGGGTGTCGCGATGGGTCTATTTGCGATATTCCTATCTATTATTTTGGAGATTTATAATTCTTCCATTTTATTGGACGGAATTTCAAGCAATTAGATTCGATTCACAAGAACCCCTAAATAACTTTTCAAAGTAAAGTATGTAGGTTTGGTTTCCGCTTTTTAGCCCACTCTTTTTTGGTAGTTCGATCGTGGAATTTATTTTTTTTCTGTATTTCCGGAATATGAGTGTGTGACTTGTTAGAATTGCTCCTATGGATACGACAGAGAAGAAGTCGGTCATCTTGATTAAGATGATTTTATCTCGTTGGATATTCAGTCTAGGCTAGTATCTGGAGCACAGAATATATGAAATAGATTCAAAAATATTAGAACTATGATTCATACTTATCAGATCTCGTGGCCGGACTCCGAAAAAATAGTTAGAAGTGATAAATCAAAATTATTCTAACGTAAACGTTTCTTTGTCTTTTTTTCATTATATTCAGTCATTGAATAAGCATTGAATAAGTGATAATCCAAGGGTTCTTACTCAGGGAATTTTTGAACTTTTTTTGGAAGGTTTTATTGAATCATCGTGGTTCTAGTATGAATCTAAGGTTTTAATTGATTCATAGGGTCTTAACAAGAGAATTCCTATCAATAATAAAGAAAACAAGAGTAAAGTCGCATTACACACAAATCAAAGAAAAAAATAGGTAAATAGAAGATTCAAGAGGCCCCTAATGATCCATTAATGATCCATATAAATACGAATGAGCCGACTTGATATTTGGGCATTATAACTACAAAGAATACTTTTCGGATTTTGATTCTTTCGTATCTTCATAGAAAAAATTGAATCATAGCATTAAGAAGTTTGAAACTTTTTAATACACATATCCGTTACGAGCGGTATTTGGGTGTTTCTGTTTGAGCCGTACGAGACGAAATTCTCATATACGGTTCTCAGAGGGGGGTCCCCTTGGTTTACCTATCTCAATAAAGTGTATGATTGGTTCGAAGAACGTCTTGAAATTCAGGCGATTGCAGATGATATAACTAGCAAATACGTTCCTCCTCATGTCAACATATTTTATTGTCTAGGAGGAATTACGCTTACTTGTTTTTTAGTACAAGTAGCTACGGGGTTTGCTATGACGTTTTACTATCGTCCGACCGTTACTGAGGCTTTTGCTTCTGTTCAATATATAATGACGGAAGCTAACTTTGGTTGGTTAATCCGATCAGTTCATAGATGGTCGGCAAGTATGATGGTCTTAATGATGATCCTGCACGTATTTCGCGTGTATCTTACCGGTGGATTTAAAAAACCTCGTGAATTGACTTGGGTTACAGGTGTGGTTCTGGCTGTATTGACCGCATCCTTTGGTGTAACTGGTTATTCCTTACCTTGGGACCAAATTGGTTATTGGGCAGTCAAAATTGTAACAGGTGTACCGGAAGCTATTCCAGTAATAGGGTCGCCTTTGGTAGAGTTATTACGCGGAAGTGCTAGTGTGGGACAATCTACCCTGACTCGTTTTTATAGTTTACACACTTTTGTATTACCTCTTCTTACTGCCGTATTTATGTTAATGCACTTCCCAATGATACGTAAGCAAGGCATTTCTGGTCCTTTATAGAGAATAGAAATCATAGATTGGTAATTAGTTATTTATGATTACTAGGGGGAGGAAGAAGAGTATTTCATTGCTGCAAATATGGATTATTGCAAAATAAGACATGTATTTGGATATTTCCCTTCAACTCCACGACGTTATTTTTCACTAATAGTTGAAGGGAATTCTTCGAAGAGAAAAGGGATTATGGGAGTGTGTGACTTGAACTATTGATTGGGCCGTGTGGATATATGTCTTTTTATCTCCCACATTGGGATTCACAACCAAATGTGTCTTTATTCCAACCACCGTGAAAGCTCCATACAGAGGGTAGGCTGGTTCGCTTGAAGAGAATTTTTTCTATGATCAGACTTGACCATGTCGTGCATGACCAGGCTCCGTAAGATCCAGTAGAATAGGTGATATATATGGCATAATCCAGATTATTTTTTATCTATTTCACTTACTTAATAGTATGAAAATGCATTCATTTCCTCTGCATTGACTCGATTTATGATACTATCGGAGTGAAACAAGGGATCTAAAGAAGAACATAGGCTAGACTCTATTAGTAACAAGTAAATCCTTTGGATGTAAAAAGTATCAATATTTTGGGGGGCTAAAGCCACATCGCAAGGTCTGAGACGACCCAGAAAGCACTTGAACATTATCAACTTTGTAAGCTAAGCCTACTTGGGTATTGAGCATTTATCTGCAAGAACTGAATTCCTTGCAATGGATAATTGTAACTCTGGAAAACGGAATCTGCTAAATTTTTTCTTACATTGAATCAATCATTTATTTTATATATGCTTGGATAAGATATCGATTTTTTATCTGGATCCAGTTGGTTCGTTTGATTTGTGCTCGAGCCGGATGATGAAAAATTATCATGTCCGGTTCCTTCGGGGGATGGATCCATAATAATTCACCTATCCTAATAACAAAAAAACCAGATTTGAATGATCCTGTATTAAGAGCTAAATTGGCTAAG